GTAACATGTATGTAGGTATTAATATCCGTCTTTTAGTGTGTTGTTTATTGTATTGCCGTTATTTTTGTGGCAGCGCGGGTTGCGTTCTATTATCTATTAAAAGAAAATTTCGATTTTCTATTCAATTCAAAATGCAAATATGATAATTTTCTGAGAATTGCTTATAGGCAACATAAAAACATAAAAATAATAAATATCTGTGTAACAATTTCTACTCTGGGGTTTACATAGACTCCTAATTGTTGTTATAATGGAAAATTGAGAAGAATGCTGATGTATCAATTTGTATTTTCTCGTGTCAGTAGGAAAAGCAAATCCAATTTTGAGATTCAAATCGTTCATGAGTTCGCAGTCAGCAGTCAATAGTTAAGGGTTCCAATTTGTCATAAATTTTTACTTTTACAATAAAAAGGCGGGAAGGATCTTTTTTCTAATTAGGAAAGAAAAGGGTTAGAAGTTAAGAAAAACGGAACTCAAGGTGAAAATCCAATAAAAGAAAGTTCCGTACTGCGTCATAGATTTTCTATCATTTTGGCGGCATGGCCGAGTGGTAAGGCGGGGGACTGCAAATCCTTTTTCCCCAGTTCAAATCCGGGTGTCGCCTGATCAACAAAACAAAAGACTCGAAATATCTTCTTCTGGTCTGCTGATATAACTCGCCGAAGTATTTCCGAGCAGAAACGGACCGTTGATATTTGTTTGATTCGAAGCATCCGGATGGGGTGGGGTTTTTCTGTAAATCCTCGTATCTAGGATTTAAGGAAATATTCTAGAAATATTCTAATGGTAGACGGGTTATCAAGACTTCTAGATTCCACTAATCACTAATCGCTCTACTACTAATCTAGTGCCGAATGGCTGGACCTTCAATTAGATTGGAGAGACTGGATAGGAAATCGAATTCAATTCCAATAGTGGTGTGGGGACAGAAGATACTATATACGTATACATATACGACATATATGACGGACTCCCCCAAACTTCTCAGTCCTCAGGTATCCAATCAATATTCGATTGGATGGATACTTCACTTTGAATTTAAATTCTAGTAAAGGGCAAAAGAAAAAGAGAAACTATTTCTTTTCGGCAACCCCTAATCAAAAATATACTTCTACAGTCTCCCTATTCTTTCACAGAGAAAAAAAGAAAGGGTACGAAGTCTATCAAATGGGATTTTAGATAAGGATTATCCGCTTTTTTTACTTATTTTGTTTTACTTATGAGGATCAACAAAACTTATTATTCCTATGCGTTCCATTAGGAGCATTTACCCGAGATGTTACTATGTATTTTGCTTATGCTTTGTTTTTCCTGATTGCAAATCATCCTATAGGAATTTTTATTTAGAATATAAATATATTTTCTAATATAAAAAATAAGTGGATTTAGTGAATTGGTTTATCAATAGTGTTCGATCAGAATCCCCTTTTGACTCTGCGCCCCCGATTCCACTATACTATTATTAGTGAGGAATGATGGAATAACTCCTTCATAGTTAGAGAAATAAGGGGACATAATTGACATGGATATAGTAAGTCTCGCTTGGGCTGCTTTAATGGTAGTCTTTACATTTTCCCTTTCGCTCGTAGTGTGGGGAAGAAGTGGACTCTAGGGGGTATTACTAATTGAGTTGGAGAATCAAACTGTATCAACTGTTTTATAGATCGTTCTGCAACAGGTTTTTAACTATTTCAAACGAAAATAAAAAGATCTTCATTTTGAATTCTATTGGATTCGGATGAAGTAATGTATTATATGAATCATACTCTTCAATTAAAGAGCTATTTCTCCTATCTTTGTATTTCGAAAGGGATCTAAATCATAGGAAATTGAGTCCAATCCAAATCCAATTTTTCCTAAATTTTGTATTTCAATCGAGGAACTCTTACCAGGCTTCTAGATGGATACTAAAGAAGACCCGACCTTTTTATTATTATTTTATTTGTTTCTCTGTTTACTGTTCAAAGAATTCAAAGAAGAAGTAGTTTTCTTAAGTGTATACGCACTTTCTATGAGAAAGTGTATAAACATAGCGGTTGTCTAACGAGAGAATATAGAGAGGAGGATCTTCCCTCAGGCGAGTGGCATATCGCATTTTCGAAATTTTTTTTAGGCTTTATCGACTCACATTTCATATCATGGTTCTAGGCGTTAACTGAAGGTTTACTCTTCCTTTTCGAACTCCGAGAAGTGCCCATGAAACTCCTGTTGATGGTTCAATCAATTACTTCTTCGGAATTTTTACTAATAATTTTTTTTATTAATAGAAATACCTATCGTTTTTCCTTTATTGATTTATTTCTTTTGATAGATACTGAGATTTTTATTGAACATCAGAAAAAATCGAGTAACTAGTAATTAGAACCCTATGACATAAGAATAAGAGTCAAACTATTATTTCAGATTGATCGAAACAAATACAAATAGGTGTAGCAAATAAATAGAATTGGGTGCTATGTCAATTCCATATATGGAATTGATATCCACCTACATATATAATACATACATATAGAATATTGTATATATTGTATATTAAGTATATTAATCTAGATTTAACCTCTACCTTTATTCTAGAGTACAACTTTATACACTCCAATAATACCAATAGATCATATGGTCGAAAGATTCATCTATTTCTTTCGACCATACGATCTATCTATTAGAATACTGCGGATTCTAGTCCGCTTATTTCATTTAAGTTTCATTTAAGACGCAAAATTTGGAATCCCTTTCATTTTATTTCGTCAATTTTTGATAAGAACTCAGAAGTAAAGTTTAATTCAAATTTCAAATTAATGATTAATTAATTAATAATTAATTAATCATTTTGACTGATTGTTTTTACGTAAATGATAAGTAGAAAGGCGGTAGGAACTAGAATGAATAGTGCAGTAGCAACAAATGCAAGAATATTGACTTCCATAATCGAATCTTTTTTTTACTTCGCAATAACTCGGGATTTAGTCCCATAGAGATGATAAACTTTTCACTTGTAAATTCACTGAATTAATTCCCTCTTAATCTCGCTGGTTTTGAATCGGATGAATATCATGAATAACAATATCTGAGCTGTCAAATCAATTTCTCGTCGAAAATGGAATAGTATAACATAGGAAGTTTTTTTATCCCTACCGAACCCAGCTTGTATTCCGGACCCAATCCCAAATTCCTTTATTCCTTTATTTATCGTCTGTTTCCGTTCTTTTTTTCTATAATTTACTCTATGTACAAAGATCTCATGAAGTATCATGAGATTGCCCTTCCACTTCCATTAGTCACATAGTGACAAATCAAAACAAGAAAGAAACTAATATTGCTAAGAAGATCTCTGTCGTTTACCCCCTTCGGTAGATTATTAGCACTGGGTATATATCAAAGGCTCAGCGTGCAATTTGAATGCAATCCATTTTTTAATTAGTAATTCAGGTTATATAAAACCAGGGCCATAAAGAGAAATTCTTTAATCTAGAAAAGTCTTCTAATTCTCTTTCTCTTAGGGGAATCTTCTTAAATTCATTTTTTATTGTGAATTCCATTTGTGTATGTGTGCCCTTCTCCAAAAAAAAATATATAGTATTCTATTCCACGGATCGCGAACAATCGAAAAAAAAGATCCGGCATTTCTTGGAATGCTTACTATAATGCTACTGAAAATTTTATTAATCCGCCCATCTCTTACCACAAAGAAAAGGGATCTTTCTTTTGGGGGGGGAATGCAATTCTGCCCCCCGCCCCCTTTCAAATTGATTGATGTATTTAGTGTATCCGTCGGGACTGACGGGGCTCGAACCCGCAGCTTCCGCCTTGACAGGGCGGTGCTCTGACCAATTGAACTACAATCCCAGAGAAATAAGGGATCTAGCAGAAATTTGGATTCTTTATCTCCGTATCGAGTATTTTTAAGGGGCGCGGGGATTATACGTGGCAGATTGGGGAATTTTTGGGCCGAGCTGGATTTGAACCAGCGTAGACATATTGCCAACGAATTTACAGTCCGTCCCCATTAACCGCTCGGGCATCGACCCAGGAGGAATCGCTTGTAAGACTATTGGGAATTCGTGATCAACTTCCTTTCCTCGTCCCCTATCCCCACCCCCAGGGGAACTCGAATCCCCGCCGCCTCCTTGAAAGAGAGATGTCCTGAACCGCTAGACGATGGGGGCCCATTTGTCTAACCGTCATGATACTATGATCATAGTATCATAGTTTTTTTTAAATTGTCAATGTATGATTAGATCCGAGGAATCTTTCCGCTTTTCCTAATTGCGGATAACTTGTTGATTCGTCATTCATATTCATGAATCTCATTAGACATTAGAATGGGCATTCTCTACTCTATCTCTATATCTATATATAAAAATCTCTATATCTATATAAATCTAGATATATAAAAATATAGATATATACTAGATATATAAAAAAAATCGAAATCTAGTATCGAAATCTATATTTATTTCGTCTAATATAAAAAAAAAGTGTAAATAATACTAATACCGTAATACTCTAATACTAAAGTAACAAAGTATAGGGTTTTCGGGGAGTCCCTGGGCCAAAACAAAAAAAGGGGGGTTAAGTTCTACTTCTTTCGCTTTCATTCTTCCATTCATTGATTCATTTTTTGTTAAGATGAGATAAGAATATCTCACAATAAAAGAAGTAAATTAACAAACAGTAAGCGTGATGAAAAAATTCTACCTGTCTTGTCCCCTAAAAAATTCAAAGCATTTTTGAGAATTTCTTGATCACAGGACTTGATGAAATACCTTGAAATTTATACCGAATTGGTAGGTGTACTTGTAAGTGGACTTTATTATTGTGATGGAAATCAATTCATTCAATGAAAGAAAAGGAATTAGGTTCGGTCTTGAAACAATTCATTACATTTTACCTTAGACTTGCTGGGTAAATCAATTTTTTTATTGAATAAAAAGCCTATGAGTCTACCATATGTATTTATGTATATATATGTATATATACTGTATATATACCTATTCGAATAA